ACCCCATAGAGATATGGAATAGAAAGAAGTATTTTGATTGCCACTATAATTTTGAAAATGAACATTTAAATGACCTTCAAACGTAAGTAAATAGATGCGAAACATATAAAATGCGGTTAATCCTGCGGTAGCCCAAGCTATTATTGCGAAAATTGGCGAATACAACCAACTATCATTAAGAATTTCATCTTTTGACCAAAAACAAGCAAGAGGCGGAATACCACAAAGAGAAAGTGTACCTAATAAAAAAGAGGTTTTAGTAATCGGTACATGTTTTGTTAAACCACCCATAAAAACCATATTCTGACTTTTATCCGGAGAATAGCCAACAACAGTTTCCATTGAATGAATAATGGACCCAGACCCTAAAAATAATAATGCTTTGGAATAAGCATGAGTAATCAAATGAAATAAAGCACTTTGATAAGACCCCATTCCTAGAGCTAACATCATATAACCCAATTGAGACATTGTCGAATAGGCTAAACCCCTTTTAATGTCTTTTTGAGCAAGAGCTAAAGTAGCTCCTAATAATAATGTGATTATGCCTATCAACGAGATTAAATTCATTATATAGGGTATAACCATGAAAAGAGGGAGAAGGCGAGCTACAAGAAAGACCCCCGCTGCTACCATAGTAGCAGCGTGTATAAGAGCCGAAATAGGAGTGGGTCCCTCCATAGCATCGGGTAACCACACATGAAGGGGAAATTGTGCAGATTTAGCAACTGCACCGGTAAATAATAAAGCAGCACACAAAATAACAAAGGAAAAGTTGACTTCATTATTATAAATCAAGTTATTGAGTATTTCGAATAAATCCTGAAATTCAAAACTACCTGTTATACAATAAAACCCTAAAATTCCTAATAATAAACCAAAATCCCCTACACGATTAGTTACAAATGCTTTTTGACAAGCATTTGCTGCAGGAGGTCGCGTAAACCAAAACCCTATTAATAGATAGGAACACATTCCAACTAATTCCCAAAAAAAATAAATTTGTATCAAATTTGAACTAGTAACTAATCCCAACATGGAAGTACTGAAAAAACTCATATAAGCAAAAAATCTCAAGTATCCTTGATCGTGAGCCATATAATTATCACTATAAATAAGAACCATGATTCCAACAGTAGTGATTAACATTGACATAATAGAAGTAAGTGGATCGATCAAGCAGCCAAATTCTAAAGAAAAATCATTATCGAGTGTCCAAGACCATACATATTGGTGGATAGAACTGCTATTTATTTGCTGAATAGACAGATTAATTGAAAAAATCATGACTATACTTAACAATAAGATACTTGGAAAAGCCCACATACGACGAAGATTTTTCGTTGCTGTCGGAAAAAGAAGAAGTCCCACTCCTATTAACATAGGAATTGGAAGTGGAACAAAAGGTAAAATCCACCCATATTGATATGTCTGTTGCATAAAAAAATTGAAATTCGTAATTAAATTTTTCCGATTTATCGGACCTTACTTCTTTTGAAAGGAGTCAATAAAAAAATGAAAATATGCACTAAGCTTAACCTAACTTAAATATAAAAAAGAAAAATTTTTCATTTTTCTTTCTTTTTACTTATTCTTTCTCTTTCTGAATTTCTTCTAAATATTTCAAATATTCAAATCAAGAAGTTACAATTGGTCAAATCATATAAAAGACAAAGATTAATTATGAGTCTCCTTCGAATTTGAAAATGCAAGTCAAATTTTGACAAATTACTAAAAATATTCTTCTTGTTTTTTATTTTTTAGAAAAATTTTATGCGATTTTACCATATCGTTCATATTCCATTCTTTTAGAATTTTAGAAAAAAAATTATCTAGAAAAGCGCAGATTTTTTTAAACAATAGATGTCTTTCACATCCAGCTATACCAATGAGTAATCTCTTAATTTTTATTTAAATGGCAGTTCCAAAAAAACGTACTTCTGCATCAAAAAAGCGTATTCGTAAAAATTTTTGGAAAAGGAAAGGCTATTGGTCAGCGTTAAAAGCGTTTTCTTTAGGGAAATCTCTTTCTACCGGGATTTCAAAAAGTTTTTTTGTGCGACAAACAAATAAAATAAAAAAATAAGTTATTAAGAAATAAAACAGAACACCTTATAAAAATCTAAATTGACCTGACTTAAAAATTAAATTCTTCCGTTTCAAAAAGACAATTCTCAAATTCCATTTCCTGTTGAATTAATTCATAGGAAATGGAATTCTTCTGTTTTACTTTTACTTTAAACCGAATTTAAACAAAGTCTTTTTTTTTTAACAAAAAAACACAAGATACTCACTTTCTTTTTAATATATTTTCTTTCCAGAATAGGAGTCTTATTTCCCCCAGCAACTTATTTGTACTATAAAAGATTTTTTTTTGCACAACTTTCTTACTTTTCTTTTGGATTTTCTGTAAATTCTTATATAGAATAGAGCCCATATATCTCTGGCCATCAATTCACGCAAAAACACTTAGTGTAAATTTTATGGATAAATATGTGTGAATTTTGAATAATCTAAAATAGGTTTTTTGTTCATTGATAAAACTTATTTTTTGGTTGTACTTTTTAAAATTAAATAAATCAAAAACATTTAATTTAAAAAATGTTTTTTAGAGGAAAGGTTCTATCCCTTAATTGATAGTAAGACTTTTTGGTTTTACAAGAATTCAAGTAAAGAAGATTCTCAAATACACAATAAAACTAAAACCCTAAACTAAAATAATGAACGTTCAAGGACATATTTGAACAGATTTTATTCATTGATTTGAATCTTTCCTGAAAATATTGCACCCAATTGAATTCTTAAATCTAGACGATTGCTTATTTATAGGCTATTATGAGGTCAAGACAAGCCGCTATGGTGAAATTGGTAGACACGCTGCTCTTAGGAAGCAGTGCTAGAGCATCTCGGTTCGAGTCCGAGTGGCGGCATGTCATTTCCTAAAAAAAGAAAATAGATCCTATAATGAATAATGAATTCAATTGCCGATTTCGATTTTATAATTAAGGAACTCTTTTTATGATATTTTCAACTTTAGAGCATATATTAACTCATATTTCTTTTTCGACTGTTTCAATTCTAATTACAATTCATTTGATAACCTTTTTTGTCGATGAAATCGTAAAACTATATGATTCATCCGAAAAGGGCATGATAACGACTTTTTTGTGTATAACAGGATTATTAATTTCTCGTTGGATTTATTCGAAACATTTTCCACTAAGTGATTTAAATGAATCGTTAATCTTTCTTTCATGGAGTTTTTCCTTTATTTATATAGTTCCGTATTTCAAAAAAAATCAAAATATTCTAAGCACAATAATAGGTCCAAGTGCTATTTTTTCCCAGGGCTTTGCTACCTCAGGCCTTTTAACTGAAATACACGAATCCACTATATTAGTACCTGCTCTTCAATCCGAGTGGTTAATAATGCACGTAAGTATGATGATATTGGGATATGTGGCCCTTTTATGTGGATCATTATTATCAGTATCACTTCTAGTCATTACAGTTCGAAAAAATAGAAAATTTTTTTCTACGAGTAATCATTTATTAAATTTAAATAAGTCATTTTTCCTTGATAAAGTCGAATACATGAATGAAGAAAAAAATATTTTAAAAAAAACTTCTTTTTTTTCTCCAAGGAATTATTATAAGTCGCAATTGATTCAACAATTGGATTATTGGAGTTATCGGGTTATTAGTCTAGGATTTCTCTTTTTAACGATAGGAATTCTTTCTGGAGCAGTATGGGCTAATGAAGCATGGGGGTCCTATTGGAGTTGGGACCCAAAAGAAACTTGGGCTTTTATTACTTGGATCATATTTGCAATTTATTTACATACTCAAACAAATCTAAAATTGAAGGGTACAAATTCAGCAATTGTAGCGTTTATTGGATTTCTTATAATTTGGATATGCTATTTTGGAGTAAATCTATTAGGAATAGGATTACATAGTTATGGTTCATTTACATTAACATCTAATTAAATTCAAAAAGGAGTTCTTACCACTTACCAATAGGAATAGAAAAGCATATAACGCATATCAAACTTTGTGTGAACTAGGGAGAGACCCGTTACTTTGATTCGCGAGGCTCTCCCTAGTTCACACAAAGTTTTTTTACTTAACACAAGAGAAGAAAAAGCGTTCTTTTTGTCATTGTACAACGAACCTTTTTATAAATGATAAGATTTTTTTCATTTTTTATTTATAAAAAAACTATCTAAAAAAAGAATTAGATAGGATAACTTCAACCTTTTCAACTGATAGTGAAAGAACGAAATCGGGGTACATACCAATACCTAGTACGGGTAAAAAAAAGGAGATCGAAAGAAATAACTCTCGCGGCCCAGAATCAAAAAAATAAAAGTTTGGGCCATTAAATATCTTGTATCCATAGAACATCTGGCGTAACATAGATAATAAATAAATAGGGGTTAATATAATTCCAATTGCCATTACAAAAGTAATTAGGATTTTTGTCATTAAAAGAAATTTTGGACTAGTAATTAGTCCAAAAAAGACTATTAATTCGGCAACAAAACCACTCATACCTGGTAATGCGAGGGAGGCCATCGAAAAGCTACTGAATATCGTGAACATTTTTGGCATTGGGATAGCTATTCCACCCATTTCGTCAAGATAAAGAAGACGTATTCTATCATAAGTTGTTCCAGCCAAGAAAAAAAGCGCAGCACCGATAAATCCATGAGAGATTATTTGTAAAAGGGCTCCGTTGAGTCCCATATCTGTGATAGAACCAATTCCTATAATTATAAAACCCATATGAGATACAGAGGAATAGGCTATTCTTTTTTTTAAATTTCGTTGACCAAGAGATGTTGAAGCTGCATAGATTATTTGTACTGCGCCCACTATTATTAACCAAGGAGAAAATAGAGAATGAGCATGAGGAAATAATTCCATATTGATTCGAACTAATCCATACGCTCCCATTTTTAATAAGATTCCGGCTAGAAGCATACAAGTACTATAAT